TCAAAAAAGGGGGGTTCCTCCTTTTATCGTTGTATGTGAAAGACATGTATTCTTCAAAATAGATCGTTCTTTTTAGTTATTATCTATACTTATTTCGTGTATGTGGATAATTTTTTTAATATACTCTTTTTAATATACATTGTTTTTTTACTTTAACATATAAATATATAATAAACATACAAATATATATAATACAAATATATTTATATATACATGTATATGTGATATATATATCACATATACGTATGCGCGCACATCACACATCACATATATAAATGACATGAGGGAAAAAAATGGAAGAAAATAAGGGAAAATAAAAATTGATTAAGCCCAGAGTGCTATGTCCATAATTCAAAGTAAGGAGTATCATAAGATTTCTGATAAACATAAGTTTTTTTTATTGGGTTTCAATCCAATCAATCAGTTACACAACAAGTTAGGTAATTACTCCCTTCCCAAAATGAACTAGAATACCTAGATATTTTTTTTAATTCGAATATAGATACTATGATCCATATTTGAATAAAAAAAGTACTCTTTTTTTGGTCTAACTCTTTTTCCTTACTATATATAGTATACTATATAATATATTTATTATACTATTATAGTATAATAAATATGTTTATTAATCACAAAAAATGTTTATTAATCACAAAAAAAAAAAAAAATCAGAATAATTAAGAATCCCAATATTTGACTTTTTTTTCATATCTTTTTTTTTGTTTATTTCTTTTATTATTGTTCCTTTCTAAAAGGATAAAAAAGATAAGAATTGGTGAATCGAGAACAATTTGTAATTATAAGAAAAAAGAGTTTCTTTTCTTATGGAACATACATATCAATATGCGTGGATAATACCTTTTCTTCCACTTCCAGTTACTATGTCAATAGGATTTGGACTTCTACTTATTCCGACAGCAACAAAAAATATTCGTCGCATGTGGGCTTTTCCTAGTGTTTTACTCTTAAGTATAGCTATGGTGTTTTCAGCCAATCTGTCTATTCAACAAATAAATGGAAGTTTTATCTATCAATATCTATGGTCTTGGACCATCAATAATGATTTTTCCTTAGAGTTTGGATACTTGATCGATCCACTTACTTCTATTATGTCAATACTAATTACTACTGTTGGAATCATGGTTCTTATTTATAGTGACAAGTATATGTATCACGATCAAGGATATTTGAGATTTTTTGCTTATATGAGTTTTTTTAATACTTCTATGCTGGGATTAGTTACTAGTTCAAATTTGATACAAATTTATATTTTTTGGGAACTTGTGGGAATGTGTTCTTATTTATTAATAGGGTTTTGGTTCACACGACCAATTGCAGCAAGTGCTTGTCAAAAAGCTTTTGTAACTAATCGTGTAGGGGATTTTGGTTTATTGTTAGGAATCTTAGGTTTTTATTGGATAACAGGTAGTTTAGAATTTCGGTATTTGCTCGAAATAACTAATAACTTAATCCAAAATAATGGGGTCAATTCTTTATTTGCTACCTTGTGTGCTTCTTTATTATTCGTCGGTGCAGTTGCTAAATCCGCACAATTCCCCCTTCACGTATGGTTACCTGATGCTATGGAAGGACCCACTCCTATTTCGGCTCTTATACACGCTGCTACTATGGTAGCAGCAGGAATTTTTCTTGTAGCTCGGCTTCTTCCTCTTTTCATAGTCATACCCTATATAATGAATTTCATTTCTTTAATAGGTGTAATAACACTATTATTAGGGGCTACTTTGGCCCTTGCTCAAAGAGACATTAAAAAAAGCTTAGCCTATTCCACAATGTCTCAATTGGGTTATATTATGTTAGCTCTAGGTATAGGTTCTTATCGAGCTGCTTTATTCCATTTGATCACTCATGCCTATTCAAAAGCTTTATTGTTTTTGGGATCCGGATCTATTATTCATTCAATGGAACCTATTGTTGGATATTCACCAGATAAAAGTCAGAATATGGTTCTTATGGGTGGTTTAACAAGATATGTTCCAATTACAAGAACTACTTTTTTATTGGGTACACTTTCTCTTTGTGGTATTCCACCTCTTGCTTGTTTTTGGTCCAAAGATGACATTCTTAATGATAGTTGGTTGTATTCACCAATTTTCGCAGTAATAGCTTATTTCACAGCAGGATTAACCGCATTTTATATGTTTCGGGTATATTTACTTACCTTTGATGGGTATTTCCGCGTTCATTTTAAAAATTACAGTAGCACGAAAAATGGTTCGTTCTATTCCATATCTCTATGGGGAAAAGGAACTCCAAGAGGAGTCAATCCAAATTTACTTTTATCAACAATGAATAAAAAGGTTTCTTTTTTTGCAAAAGAAAGATCAAAAATTGATAATAATGTAAGAAATAGGATACGATACTTTAGTACTTACTTTGGAAATAAATACACTTCTATGTATCCTCACGAATCGGACAATACTATGCTATTTCCTCTTCTTGTATTAGTACTATTTACTTTGTTGGTTGGATCAATAGGAATTTCTTTTGATCAAGGAGTAATAGATTTTGATATATTATCGAAATGGTTAACCCCATCAACAAATCTTTTACATTCAAGTTCTAATTATTCTGTAAATTTGGATGAATTTTTTACAAATGCAATTTTTTCGGTAAGTATAGCAATTTTCGGACTATTCATAGCATATATTTTATACGGATCCGCTTATTCATTTTTCCAGAATTTGGATTTAATCAATTCATTTTTAAAAGGGGGTCCTAAAAGAATTTTTGTGGACCGAATAAAAAATGTGATATACAATTGGTCATATAATCGTGGTTACATAGATATTTTTTATACTAGAGTTTTTACCGTGGGGATAAGAGGATTAACCAAACTAACTCAGTTTTTTGATAGACGTATAATTGATGGAATTACAAATGGTGTTGGTGTTGCAAGTTTTTTTATAGGGGAAGGGATTAAATATATGGGAGGTGGGCGAATCTCGTCTTATCTATTCTTGTATTTATCTTATGTATCAATATTTTTATTTATTTTTTTATTTATAATAAAATAAATTCCTAAAAATGAGATTCATCATTTCAGAGATATAAAAAGAAGAAAAAAAAAATGTTTTGTCTATTCGATCCAAAAAAAGCGGAGAATGCACATTTGCTTGAAACATTTCCCAAATAACCGTTTTACGTCTTTGAGCACGCATGGATCCTTTGATTATATCCCGACGAAAATCCGATTGTTGCGAGTAACGTATCAAAGCCACCTCTTCTGCTTGATCACTATTATTAGTATTATTTGTAGTTGTAATAGGGTTGGTATTCTGATTGTTATCAGTATAAATTACTACGCGTTTGGCTTTTCTTGAACGAATTTCATGATCTTCCTTAGATTCTTCCTCATTTTCTTCCTCCTGTTCTTCCAAATCATCAGTTAATTTGTATGACCACCGAGGAACCCTTTTATGGATTTCTTCTATTCCAATAGATTTATTTCTAATTATTGTTTGATCGTTTGGATCAGTTGTAATTACATCGAATACCCATTTTAAAGCTTTTGTTTGATTTTCAAAATCAATTCTTGTTTGCTCTCTCAATAAAGAATATTTTTTTAAATGCAAAATGGGTGCAGGCTCAAAAGGAAATTCTTTGATTGAGGTTAAGGAATTACCAATATAATTCAGTAATGATTCCCTATCAGGCGGATTCTT